CTTCGGCCATCCGGTGGTCATTGATCGCGTGTCGAAAACGCTCAGGTCGAAGTATGGCTTTAAGATCGAGTGATGAATTGATGGATGCCGCCAGAAATTCTGGTAGTGCCATACGAAAAAAGGAGGAGACTCACAAAGTTGCGGAAGCTAACAAAGCTTTTGCCCACTTCCGTTAGTTTTGTTTAGATTCGTTCCAATCCACAACGAAAAGATTGTGGATTGGAATCGGGGCGCAAGTATCGGGGAATCGAGAAACACTACGCAGAAATGGATGAGTGAGGGGTTGACGACTACTTCCTCCTCAGTTCGTTAATTATTACACTATTTGTAATACGTTGGTCGATGCGAAGCTGCGGAGTGATTCGTTCTTAGAAAGGCTTGACGCAGGTTTAGTTTCTTAGAGACCAAAATTGATTAGGGGCGTGCGTCGCGTAGGAGAAAAATTTTATTTCTCCCCTTCCCTTTGTTTTAGGGAATCCAGGTTGTGAAATAGTTAACAAAAAATTTTGAGATACGGAGAAAAAGCCTCTGTATCCGAGAATTTTAGAGACTCAATCAATTTCGGTTGACACAGATAGGTTTTTGTGATACACTAAAAATTAACAGGCTTACTAGCCTGGGGAATCACTAACTCCTTCTCGGAAACCAAAAATTACCATGACCGCAACTCTAGAACGACGCGAAAGCGCAAGCCTATGGGGTCGCTTCTGCGACTGGATCACCAGCACCGAAAACCGTCTTTACATTGGATGGTTCGGTGTCTTGATGATTCCCACCCTACTAACCGCAACCTCTGTATTTATCATTGCTTTCGTCGCAGCTCCTCCTGTAGATATTGACGGTATTCGCGAGCCCGTTTCTGGTTCTTTGCTATACGGTAACAACATTATCTCTGGTGCTATCATCCCTACTTCTGCAGCTATTGGGTTGCACTTCTACCCAATCTGGGAAGCAGCTTCCGTCGATGAATGGCTTTACAATGGTGGTCCCTACGAACTGATCGTTCTTCACTTCCTACTTGGTGTAGCTTGCTACATGGGTCGCGAATGGGAACTAAGCTTCCGTTTAGGTATGCGTCCTTGGATTGCTGTCGCTTACTCAGCTCCAGTCGCAGCTGCTACCGCCGTCTTCCTGATCTACCCAATTGGTCAAGGAAGTTTCTCTGACGGTATGCCTCTGGGCATTTCTGGTACTTTCAACTTCATGATCGTCTTCCAGGCTGAGCACAACATCCTTATGCATCCTTTCCACATGTTGGGTGTAGCTGGCGTATTCGGCGGCTCTCTATTCAGTGCTATGCATGGTTCTTTGGTAACTTCTAGTTTGATTAGGGAAACTACTGAGAATGAGTCTGCCAATGCAGGTTATAAGTTTGGTCAAGAAGAAGAAACTTACAACATCGTAGCTGCTCACGGCTACTTCGGTCGTTTGATCTTCCAATATGCTAGCTTCAACAATTCTCGTTCTCTACACTTCTTTTTAGCTGCTTGGCCCGTAGTAGGTATCTGGTTCACCGCCTTAGGCATCAGTACTATGGCATTCAATTTGAATGGTTTTAACTTCAACCAATCCGTGGTTGACAGTCAAGGTCGTGTTATAAACACCTGGGCTGATATTATAAACCGCGCCAACCTAGGTATGGAAGTCATGCATGAACGTAACGCTCATAACTTCCCCCTAGACTTAGCTTCTGTCGAAGCCCCTTCTATAAACGGATAATTGCCGTCTGGTTATGCAGCACAACTGGATACCAAACCCTTCAACTTCGGAAGATGGAGTTTGGTGTCCAATGAAAAGGGAAGGTTCCTACGGTAGAACGAAAAGAGGGGAGAATAACGGCCTGTCACAATCTCACGGTCACCAGTTTCCCACCTTGAATTGAGGAGAAAGAAGAGTTGGAATATCCTTCTGAGATTTAACTCTTGAAAAGAGTTACTATTCCGATTCGCTGAATGCTTGTAACCTTTCAATCTTTTGGGTAGAAAGAGTTGGGAGTACATTCTTCATTTTACAGATTCTCTGTTGTCTTGTTATATACATGCAGTTAATATGGATGTGTATCAATCGAAGAATCTATCTAGCTTAAAGGATGGATCTTGTTCACATTCGGGGAGCCCCTTAACAAAAACAAATAACAAAGGGGGCGGACGTAGCCAAGTGGATCAAGGCAATGGATTGTGGATCCATCACTCGCGGGTTCAATCCCCGTCGTTCGCCCATCCAGGTAATTCATACCGCTCTGCTTGCTTAGGGCGAAGAGAATTTGCTGAGGTGAATGGGCTATATGCGGTTCTCTTTGACCATAACATCTGAGAATTCCCGATTTCATTGCAGTTTTGGATACGGCTATTTACGGAAATAACTAGACTCGTCTGATATATTTCTTCCATTCATCTTGAAATTTTCGGAATTCTCGGTATAATAAATATGGGGAATAGGTAGATAAATAGTCTCATAACTAATATGGAAAAAAAAAAACTATGGCGAAAAAGAAAAAGGTGGTAAGAGAAAAAGTAGGAGTAAGGGGCCCATATTTTTCATCTGAAGTTTGGGACTTCTTAGAAGTCGATGCATTAAACTACTTCTCCGAATCATTGGGAAACCAACATCTCGAAGAACTTGTAGTTAGTCCAGCTTCCACTGCTGAACCTTCTATCAGATTATCTGACTTGTGATTTCTAAGTTCACTGTTTTTATGTAATCTGCGTCATTCAGTAATGAGGGGTAGTAGCATCGCCCTGGAGATGCTGATGTTGCTGACGATACCAATTTTTATGCATCGCTTAAGTGACAAAAATTCGATCGAGAGAAGTTTTGTATTAACGAAAGTCATTAATGGAGGTGACGGGATAAGAAAGAAACAGACAGAAAATTCTGGCAATTTTTCCTACGATTGCTTCCTTCGATTCAAAAAGTTTTTATCTGTTGGAAGAAATGGGGGGAAAAAAGTACCGGCTCCCTACCACTTAGGGTCGAACAAAGATATTTCAATTTCTGCAGGTTCCTCAAAGGAGGAGAAAAAGATTTGTTATGGTGTCACGACTCCCCCGGTTTTCGGTAGATGGAAGGCACGTATAACGAGGGATTCCCTACTATTTAGCGGGGATATATTCAAGGATGAAACTGAAGGGATTCCAGTGGTTCGTGGGGGCAGGCATCTGCAAAATTTACTTAGGTTTTTCAAATTCTATAACCACTTGGTAGTTTCCAAGAACGGAAGTGACTGCCACCGAAACAATTTTGATTCGTCGCTTCTCTGGGAAATTCATGACGAGCAAGATCTGGATCTGTTCCAAGCAATACGGTTGGGAAACGATTCATTAAGTCCCGTAGTATTGGACCCCTGTGACAAAGCGATACTTAAATCCGCAGATTCAGCAGATCACCGAGGGGATGGATCGGCATTTTCCTTTGAGCAAGAAGCCTTTTCCAACTTATCTTCGTTTACGTCTTGTAAAAAAACGATGTTGTTTCGCAACTTTATATCCGGATTAGATTATGGAGAAGATAGGAAAGACTTTCCCGTTCTACACGCTTATTCACAAATTAGAAATCAATTAATAAACCGATTCACTGACTTCCTTTCGATAATTAAGAAGTCAAACCGTATTCTTGATGGGGAGATAGTTATTGACGTCGGTAATAGCATCAAATCCGAGAAAGGATTTTTTCCATCGGGAATGAGGGAAAATATGCCGTTTACCAAAATATCTGGCAAGAAACTTAGGTTAGCAAATAGCGAATACTTCGATTTCAATGAGATTCTTCCAAACTATTTTAAAGCATCTTTAGAGATACCTAAGGAAACAATTAATCGAAATGAAAATACTAATTTTTTAAACAAATTGAAAGGGGGGGGGGACCTAGATTCAATATATTCTCTAGTTAAATTATATGGGCGAAATAGAATCATACCTCTCTACTCAACATACATATTTCTTCTCCACGATTCTCTCTGCGCGTTATCCACTGAATATTTCTACCAAATCAAATATTGGTTGGATGGATGGACGGGGAGCGGAGAATACGCCAGTCTAACAAGAATTGCAACTGACTAAACAGTATTCAAGTGGAAGGATGACGTAGAGCGTCTACTGAACGAATCTGTTACCTTCCGAATTCATGAGTGTAGAAATGTTCAATCAAATGTGCATAGATGGCTCGATATGACAGGGGATTTGTCTTTTTCGCCTGTCGGGAAATTCTTGGGAGAAGCGATGAAGTACGACTTGGAGGAATTAATCTGCCGTGTGTCAATAGTGGAAAGCAAGTTGCTAAATAATACTGGTGTCAGTCTCCGTAGTACCAATCAACATACCAAGAAATATTTTCATCGATTTCTCGACGTGTTATTTCTTTCTGAAATGATTGTTGCTGAGGCTACTCGCCAGAAAACTATGATAGATACCATTGATTACTGCATCGAAAAATTGGACGATATAGATTTCGAGAAATTGAACAAAATGAGTCGTATTGAGCTTGATTTTTTATCAAGTTTATTTGGTGGTTACATTGACGAACAGATACTTTTTCTCAAAACAATTCTTGAAGAAAGAAAAAGTTTATTCATCGAGTCTAGACTGTTAAGAAGTGAAAAATCGGTAGGCTCCTCGGCCGCACTGAAACCTGCGTCGAATTACACCTTTCCCGGGTTGCCTCGCATCGAAGCTATCCGAGCAGGATTCTCGAGTGAGGCTCTTTCCATTACGGGGAGGCAATTTTGGAATCTGTTTCTGTATGATTTAAGTCGTGAAGGGAATTCAATTAAGAATATTGGTGGGGGTATTCCAAAAAGCATTTCCGATCAAATGGATAAAATAAACGACTTACCTATACGGAGCCGTGCTGAAAATAACTTCATCCCAAGAATCGAAAGGGGTTTCTTCATCGGGAAATGCAACAGTAGTTATCTCGACGTGTTAGAAAACTTTTATGTGGGCTCCCACGAGAAAGCCATCTCATCTGATATCATCTCATTTATTCATCCCCAACTGTCAGATTCGTTATCATCCAATTTATCGAAACAAACAACAGGGAAGGTAGCTGGTCACTTACTCACACCAATTCAATTCATTTTGCCTAATCTGCATGAATCTGCGACAATAGTAACTCATTTAGATGGACTTCCCAATTCTATTTCGGATCTGAATGGGTTACTGGCAAGTTTGAGCTCATCCCTTCGTGAAGGAACAGACTCGTTCCTATCTTTGTGCAGTAACGATGGAGTTTCTTTGGAGAAAGCGTCGGTAAACTCCAATTCGTGGTCGGATCATCAGCGATCCCAACCTCGTCGGAATCTGATATTAGATCGAGTCAATTCGGAGAAGTTTGTTGAAGATGGATTAGACTCGAGAAATGGTTCCACCAGGAATCGAGTCTATCAAAACGGTTTGTCTACTGAGTATTTCTGGGAACCGGAAGAATTGGATACACCTTATTGGTCGCTGAGATTCTCATTATGCAATGATGTAACATCGAGATTTGTAGCAGGATCAATTGGAAAGGAGGTTCCCCGCGAAGATACGGGGTTTGCAGATTCATCTGCCCGGGAAGAAGCTACTGGACCGTCCCATTTCATCAATTTTAATGAATTATCAAAAGATTTAAACGGATATAAGATCTCTTGGATCTTTTGGAAAGACAGTATCGGCAAAAAATGGAGCTTATTGATAGATTATATACCCCTGTTTTTTACCCCCACTTGGTGGAAATACTTCTGCGATCTAATTACAGAAACATATTCAGAAATAGTACTTAAGATAAGTTACGATTCAAATCATGATCTTCCTAGAATTTCTGAAAGAATTGCTGAGGATTTAGTAGGTGGCGCGAAAGGCTATTTACTCCGAAGCCTGCAAAGGATAGGATTGAGATTCGGAAAAAATTCTATTAATACTATATTACCCGAGAAAAATATCCTCATTTTCGAAAAAATTCCTGATGAAGCAGAGATGTTACATCCAGGGGAATGGTCGGTATCTCAATTTTCCAATAGGCCTATCTCCTATTGCTGCATCCTCTCCATATTATTTGTTCTCGCGTTACTGAAACATCCTTTGTCTGCCGTTTCGGGTTCCAATTCTTTTCATTTGTGGAAACGTTTCGATACTATTGAATATTTAACAGACCCAATGCGTGGATCCTATTTAAAAAAGGTAATGTATTCCCCCCCGACAAGCTAAATGTTAACGAGAGATCTACTAATCCATTCCTTGAATAGATTCTTGAATTGTGTAAGTAATATAATTTTTTTCCTTCTCGTGAAAAATGAACTTGATTCATGGATATTTCGTAGGGAAAGCTCTGATATTTTAGATAGTAATAAAGAACTACTGACTCAATATTTAGTAACGACTAAGATTCTCTACAGGTATGCATCGAAATCGAAATCCAATTATGATTTATTGAGCAACAATATTTTTCATGAACCTTACCCACAAGAAAGATCCAATGTTTTGGCATACTTACTTCAATTCTGGCAAAATGATCTATTAGGTCACAAGATCCGTAAGTTGGATCCTGCGGAGAAGTGGGCTTTTTCCGCCCTTGGGAGAAATATTCTACTTTCAGCAACAACAAGACGAGGAGACAGTCTACTAAACATGCCATGTGGTGACATACCTATTTCACTCCAATCGAGATTATTACCATCTAGAGGAATTTTGCTAGTAGGACCTATAGAAACTGGTCGATCCTCTATTATTAGAGATGTAGCATTCAACTCCTACTTTCCAGTGGTGAAACTACCACTAAAGAAGTTCATATACAACCGATCCTTTTTCAATAATGTACGTGGAAATTTCATCTCGAAAGAGAGCGTACACCGATTAAATATCGTCTTTGAAATAGCGAGAGAAATGTCTCCCTGTACACTATGGATTCAAGATATTCATGAATTGAATATTCATCGTTCGTATAATAAGCTAGAAGCTGATCCCAAATTTTTACTTTGCCAAATATTGAAGAGTATTGGTCACAAGCTCGGCAACTCCAACATCCGCAAGAATGTCGTTATTGCCACGACTCACGTACCTGCGAGGATAGATCCAGCTTCAGTAGCTCCGAATCGGTTAAACTAATTAATAAATTTCCGAAAGTCCAATGGGTGTCAACGTCAGAAAGAATTGTCAATTCTATTACGTATCAAAGGTTTAGAAGTAGGGGCTGATCCGCCTCTTCTTGAAAGTACTGTGTCTGGAACTGCAGGTTATAGTAAACGAGATTTATTCTTTCTCGCTAATGAAGCGTTATTAATAGGTACTTCCAAAAGGAAAAAGTTTGTATGTAACAACGCAATTGGATTAGCTTTGCATAGACAACATTCGACTGTTAGTGATATGGGCAATGGGATGGAATCTGATTCTGAATGGGAAATCTTTTCCTACAAGATGGCGGAAGCCACTTCGAAGAATAGTTTGATAGATATTTATCTCACAAATATTCCATTTATTGGTCGTGACGCGTTAAAAATGCGATTTTATTACTTGTCTAACTGGTATGTGGAACCTTCAATAACCGAATCAACAATTGATGAATTCACTATGTTTTCGCATCTCCTAGGGCTACTAGCTGAATTAGTAGCTCGTGATTCGTTCCAAATGGATATGAGGAAAAGGGAAAATTTCATTGCTATCGACAAACTCGTAGAGAATGACTTAAACCTAGCTTGTGGCCTTCTAGAAAACCTTTCGAATAATTTATCACGTTCAGAAATTTCTAGAGAAGGAAGTCGACGCAGTAATAGTTTCTCTCCCCCCTTTCCTATTGGAAAACCCAAGTATTGCTCAGGTGTAACCTCTTCAAGTCGCTCTTCTAAATCTCTGAGAAGAGGGAGACTTAGTAGTCTAACCGATTTCGAGATGCAACAGTCACCCGAATTAATAAACTCAACGACAGAGATATCGCGTGAGATTACTTGGTCCCACAAGGCTTGGCGTCTCCGTTTCCTGCGAAGCGGGACTTACGAATTGATGGGGGTATTATCCGAACCCAACCATTTGTATAACTTAATTCTTCTTTACTACAATCAGAATTATATACCCCAACAAGATTTTGAATTCAATAAGATTAAGGGGGAGAAAAGTAAGTGGCGCGAGAAAAGCGGGTATCTTTTCAGCTTCGAGAAATCTGTCATTAATGTAACAGATAACTCCATTAAAAGATTGGAAAACCGATTGGATAATATGTTGTTACGTGAGCAATTTTTCGAATTGGGAATTTCTGGCGACTCATCTAATGAGTATGAAACACATTGTGATCGATTTAATGAAACGACTCGACTCTTCGGGGGGCGCTTCATCTGGGACCCCATGCTTCTGTTCCAGCCAGACCCTAACATTCCTTCCTCGCGCCGCAAGTTGTTGCCGACAAAAGAACTGGCGCGGAGGCTTTACACCATTTACGGTATGAGAAGGCAGCGCCTTCAGAAGATGTCAAATAAGAAAATTAAAAATTTCTTTCTCTATCGTGAAGATAATCCAAAATTGAAACCCGACTCATCTCTCAATCGGTGGAATAATCTTCCTTCGGATGAGGAGGAGCGAGATTCCGAATACATCAAGGAAACCTCTTTCATAGATATACATCTCCAATATCCACAGACATTTACTCCCGTTCGTTTGGGTTGCTACACGATAGCGGAGGATTTCCCGGAACGATTTCTTCGGTTTAGGCTTCTGGTTCATAGAAACAAATGGATGAGACGGAACCGTTCCCCATTTCAGGATTTTATTATCTATAATATGTTGCTTGAAACTTATGAATATCTATCCAATCCGTTCCGGTTTGGTAAAGCATCACTGGATCGAACAATGAAACAATTCCTTCATGAAAGTTCGATGTCGTGAAACAACTGTTGTTTCCCTCCTTGGATACTCCCCACTCTGTCTAGATCTCTAGCCCTAGAATTGAAAGCCAAATCAGTAGGAGGAAGATCTATATTTTCCTTTTACTGATACGGAAAATCCAATTCCAGCATTTCAAAAAGTAAGAAGTTGGAGACCAGTTACTATTTACTATATGAATATGATAGGAGTCTCTCTACTGAAAAATAGGATTGAGAGGAGTAATATAGGTTATTCCGCAGGAATTATGCGGACGAATCAAATTTTTTGTATAACTATTATTTATTAATACGTATCCTCAAGAAAATTTTGGATTTCCCTCCCCCAGTTGACTGATTAATTCGCTCATTCCAGTCATTCGATACACCGGATTGAATTGAAGTGGAAACTATTAAAAGACGACTCCTCAATGGGATCCTTGGAGCTGCTCAGAGAGCGTAAGGTGGGGGGGGGGGGGTGAGGGAAGGACGCGCCAGTATTCCCGCCTCCACTTGTTGGTGTTGAGGCTTGAAATAAGCACGATAGTAAACCATTCAATGATTGGTGGGTCATGGCATGGTCCAACGCGAATTGATTTGGCATATGTGTGAAATACAACTGTATTGGGCCCAAACAGAAGTCTTAGGCTTTATAAGCCTTTGTCGGAACGGAACTGGGCCATCTTCCATCGATTTTGTTGCCCGCTCGGGAGGACTTTTTAGCCGAGATAAAGCCCCCCATTCCGTTAGGAAGCCGGTGGAATACCCTCTACGAGCAGGTAAAGAACAATAGAGGGTTGGATAGGGAGATTCTGAAGTTCCAGGCTACTCATCTCTGCAATCCCTCTCTAGAGGAAGAGAAATTGGACGATCTCTCCAAAATTTTGGAGAGGCAGACAGAGGCTCGTGAAGGGCCCCCCCCAAAGAACGACGCCAATCAGGAGCTGGACGCTTATGTTGGTTCCCTTCTGGTGGATAGACTTCGAGGCCGCTGGATCTATCTGCTGCCCGAAGAGCAGTGGTATGAATATAGGGCTAATCGATGGGATAGCCCCCCAGGGTGGGCATACGAGATCTTGAACGAGATAGAGGAGGAGACACGGAGGATAGGAGCATCATTCACGCGGTCGCAGAAGAGGAGTATGAGTTCCCAACAGTTCCTGAAGGCCGTGGAGGAGCGCTTGAGGCGGTTTCTTAAGCAAACCCGTACCCAGGAGCCAGGACTTTCTTTCCTTAATGGGATTCTCGTACCAGATACCTCAGTAACTACGTTAAGACCCCCCAATCCGGGGTGGGTTTGTACCTGTTACTGCAACATTGAGCTCAACCTATGCGCACGGTTGATTCCAATACAGAAGAGTTTTTTACTTACTTTGATGGATGGTAATCCTTTCAAGCTCAATGTACTGTACTTAGAGCTTTTCTGCGTTTGGTTTTCACATTGGACACCCGAGAACAGTTTAGCCTATTTCTATGGGGGCCGGGAGCCACTGGTAAATCAACTCTGGCCCAACTACTAGAACATATATTGGGGGAGACCTGCGAAACCCTAGACGTAACTCGGGTGGCCAATCGGTTCGAGCTTACTTCGAGCTTACGCTGATCGAGGGGAAATATCTGCTCCTCTTTCCGGACGTAACTCGGCAACCGAGCCCCGCAGCTGCCAGCATACTAAAAAAGCTAATGTCCAACGAAAAAGTGACGGTGGAAGGAAAAGGCAAGGCGGCCATGTCGGCCAAACCCAATGCCAATTTGATATTTACCGCTAACTGGAAATGGCCGGACGTGGACAGATCGAGCGGAGGCAGACGGCGGTTTCTATTTCTTCAGACACCGCGAACGCATGTGAGGATAATTTGCCAGTGTGGTATAATGGTATTCACATTGCCAGTGTTTTATGTTATAATTGCAGGGAGAGGGTATGCGCATTGCCACTTCTATTTTTAATGGATAAAATTTAATGAAGAAAGTGACAATGCGCGGGCATGTGAAGATCAAAAGGGAGGATAAACTCGCCACAGTATGCATTGGACAAAAATGTGCATACGTACCAGGTATGCAAATTTCGACCACTGATTTCCGAAGATTGCTTGGGCTTGTAGGATAAAATGTTCCTCTTGAGGAGACACTGAATGGCGGCGAATGCCACTGATTTCCGAAGATTGCTTGGGCTTGTAGGATAAAATGTTCCTCTTGAGGAGACACTGAATGGCGGCGAATGCCACTGATTTCCAAAGATTGCGTGGGCTTGTAGGATAAAATGTTCCTCTTGAGGAGACACTGAATGGCGGCGAATGCCGTGGCGTATGAGGTACCGGAGCCGGCAGCTCTTGCCGGTCCGACGAAGCGTCGGATAGTAAAAACGGGCCATATTCCAATTCCAAGCGCCAGCCCCATGTTCTTCAACAAAGGCCAGTAGCAGAGCATCCTCTTCAGGAGTCCAAGTACCTTTCTTGACCCCCATGTTCTTCAACAAAGATACTACGGTGCCTTTCAGCAGGGAGGGGCGGGCCCACACACTCTCTGGGACCCCTCCCCTCCTATTATATGATATTTGGAGATTAAGTAGCAAGCTTAAGAAAGTAAATCTTCCGGCTCCGTATATGACCCCGTTGTCTAACATGGAGTTGGATTTTCTAAAGGATCTGCTAACCCATGGTTGTGATCTTTACCACCAAAATGGTAAGCAGCGTCTCCCTGGTAACAGGGACCAGAGGATTTTATTAGATGATATTGTGGAAGACCGCGCCCTTAGGGCGGGCGCCACTGCCAGATGGGTCTATTGGCCTGGATGTGGCCGCGTTGACTGGCCATTATTGACGTAGACGAATGCGCCGCGGCACTTGCCTTCACAGCATATCTTGGGGAGGACCGTGATTTGATAGTGGGAAGGACCCCCTCGGGAGGTCTCCATATTTGGGGGCGAGGGATTGAGGAAACGACAAGGAAGGAGACCCTATGCCGAGCTGGGATCCGTGTGGAGTATTTTACCCGGGGCCGGATAACTCTCCTATTACTGGGAATTCTTGACGTAGATACGCATCTCCCCGGGTAGGATTCGAACCTACGACCAATCGGTTAACAGCCGACCGCTCTACCGCTGAGCTACCGAGGAAAATGGTAGGGGATTCAGTCCCATACACACTTGAAGACCTTTTTTCCGGAAGCCAATTCCAAATCTGGAGGGAGTTAAGCTTTCTCTGCCATTTTGTAAACTTCGCGTACGCCCTAACCCCCATTATAGGGGGAGGCAGCGGCGATAGCAATCCCATTCGAATGGAAAGGCACCCGAATCGAATCATGGGAATGGGGGGGGGGCAATCGGTCGAGACAAGGTCGAGATCAACCTCACAAGCCCCTCCCATGATTCGTATTGATCAATCACCAATCAGTGGTTTCTATTCCCCCCTTCCAGGAGGCGTAGTAGAATAGTCGCAGGATTCTTCCACTTCATGTCATGAAAAGGAAATATTTGAGGACTAAAACGGGAAGGGAAAGCGAAAAGGAAATATAGAGATGGGGAAGATGAAGAATAGTCGGGAGAAATGAACGCGAATTGGAGCTTCGTGAAACGAAAATAGCAGTTTATGGAAAGGGTGGAATTGGAAAATCAACAACTAGCTGCAACATATCGATAGCTTTAGCTAGACGGGGAAGAAAAGTATTACAAATCGGATGCGATCCAAAACATGATAGTACATTCACACTGACAGGATTTTTGATACCTACAATTATAGATACCTTACAAGTGAAAGATTACCACTATGAAGATGTATGGCCTGAAGATGTTATTTATAAAGGTTATGGCGGAGTAGATTGCGTAGAAGCTGGAGGACCCCCCGCGGGAGCTGGGTGCGGAGGGTATGTTGTGGGAGAAACGGTAAAACCTTTGAAAGAGTCAAACGCTTTTTACGAATATGACATTATTTCATCTGATGTTCTGGGAGATGTTGCTTGTGGGGGATTTGCCGCTCCTTTAAATTATGCGGATTACCGTATTATTATAACTGATAACGGATTCGACGCTCTTTTTGCAGCAAACCGTATTGCGGCCTCGGTCAGGGAGAAATCACATACCCATCCCTTGCGGTTAGCCGGTCTAGTTGGAAATCGAACATTTGAGAGAGATCTTATTGATAAGTATGTAGAAGCTTGTCCCATGCCTGTACTCGAAGTATTGCCCCTAGTCGAAGATATTCGCGTATCGAGGGTGAAAGGAAAAACTTTATTTGAAATGGCTGAGTATCAACCGAATCTAAATTATGTTTGTGATTTTCATTTGAATATAGCAGATTAAATTTTATCCGAACCAGAAGGAGTCGTACCAAGAGAAATCCCAGATAGGGAATTGTTTAGTTTACTATCTGATTTCTACCTAAATGCCGATTTTAGAAGTGGAAATGAATTTGGATGTAATCAACAAGATGTTTCGCTTGACTTTACAATTATTTAATAGTGAAGAGAGTGAGTCTTTGTTTATACATATGTGGATCTATATCTACACCTTTCTAATCTAAGGAAAAACTTCCACGAAAACTCCGGAAACTCCTGCTTTCGAATGTGAAACTGGTAATTACCACACCTTTTGCCCAATTAGTTGTGTAGCTTGGCTGTACCAAAAAATTGAAGATAGTTTTTCTTTAGTGGTGGGTACAAAGACTTGTGGTTATTTCCTACAAAATGCTCTTGGAGTGATGATTTTTGCGGAACCTCGATACGCAATGGCAGAATTGGAAGAGGGAGACATCTCAGCTCAATCAAATGATCAGAAAGAATTGGAAAAGATTTGCTTACAGATAAGAGACGATCGAAATCCTAGTGTTATCATTTGGATCGGCACTTGTACTACAGAGATAATAAAGATGGATTTGGAAGGTATAGCACCAAAATTGGAAAGACAAATTGGAATACCTATCGTGGTCGCACGAGCGAATGGGTTGGATTATGCCTTCACTCAAGGGGAAGATACTGTGTTAGCGGCTATGGCGCATCGATGTCCAGAATATAAACGGTGTGAGACAAACTGGAAAAGGCAGGATGAATTTGGACATATTAGAATAAATATTACCTCAAATAACAAAATTCCCTCTCAAAGGAGTGAATTACCAGGATCTAATCTAGTGCTTTTTGGTTCTTTACCCTCAAGTGTAGCTTCGCAACTGAATTCAGAGTTGAAACGTCAGTCCATTTTCATTTCGGGGTGGTTACCTTCTCAAAAATATGACGAACTACCCGGCTTGGGAGTAGACGTTTACGTATGTGGAGTAAATCCTTTCCTAAGCCGTACGGCAACAACACTAATGCGTCGAAGGAAATGCCAGTTAATTGGAGCACCTTTTCCAATTGGTCCGGATGGAACACGCGCTTGGATCGAAAAAATTTGTTCAGTTTTCAACATAAAACCTGATGGTCTTGAAGAAAAAGAAAATCGGATATGGAAAAATATCGAAGATTATATTCGGGTGGTAACCGGTAAATCCGTCTTTTTTATGGGAGATAATTTGTTAGAAATTTCTCTAGCAAGATTTTTAATTCGATGCGGAATGATTGTTTACGAAATAGGTATTCCCTATATGGATAGGCGATACCAAGCCGCTGAGCTGCTACTTCTACAGCATACTTGCAGAAAAATGAAAACGCCTTTACCTCGGATTGTTGAAAAACCTGACAATTATGGACAGGTACAACGTATGCATGAACTAAAGCCTCATCTGGCTATTACCGGAATGGCCCACGCCAATCCTTTGGAGGCTAGAAATATAGATACCAAATGGTCAGTTGAATTTACATTTGCACAAATTCATGGATTCGGTAATGCTCGAGACATTCTTGAGCTAGTTACTCGTCCGTTGCGATGTAAAGGTAGCTTAACCTCAGGCTCCCGTAGTTTGTCGAAACAGACGACAATCATTTGATTAAATTTCCCCATATTAAATAAAAAGTACGTAACAATTGGTAACTAATCACTATGAGAAGGTTTTTAACTGCGGTTAGTTAATTTCTTAATCAGTAATTTTGTTAATTTTATTGCTTCTTATACGATTAAGAAAAGAAATTATTAACTTTTTACGTAAGAATTTGCTTAAACCCTATAATTGACTTTTCAAAGTTACTTGAATGATGTTGCATTCCTACGTATAATATTAGTAATACTACTGATATTGGGATGGGAGCAAAACATGGCAGAAGCAACAAGAAGTAAGGGTTCTAATAAAGAAGCGATAGATAGGTGAGACTAAACACAAATAAGTCAATTTTCTTACACATCAAAAAAACTACAACGAATACAAATATATTATTGTTACTGTCCTGGCCAAAACTGATGAGTCCTTACATACTGCTTGGTCTATATTACGGGTTACTCGCAACATTACCTGTGGGACCTCCACAGATTTTATGTGTGAGATCTTTTCTTTTGGGTGGTAATCTATTTGGTCTCGTGTCTCTAAGTGGGTCGATGCTGGCACAGCTAGTAACTATTTCGTCGATATACTGTTCACCAATTTATTTAGTACTGTCAAGGCCACATGTACTAACTATCTTTGCAATACCGTATATGCTCCTGTTTTGTTTGATAATCAAGGATTTTCCAAATTATCAGATTTTGCGTCCCGTCACATTATTACATGATTCGCGAGTAGTGAGATTATTCTTGATCAGTTTCTTGTTTCAAATTTTGAACCCAATTATGTTACCAAATCCTGTGTTGACAAGACTAACTTACCTACTCTTTTTCAGGTATAGCACTAGTAAAGTCTTCCTAATCGCCACTTTTATGGGTTGGTTGACTGGTCAGGCAGCATTTAACTATTTGTCTAGAGTACTTCTGACTCGCGTGGAAAGGGATTCACCTATGCTCTATCTATTGGCGAAACGTTCTATATATACAACTTTTAGTATTGTTTTTGCAGTCAACGCTGTGGCATATTTAGGTAGAGCCCCGGTATCTTTCTGGACGAAAAAGTTTATGAATGAATCCCACGATAAAGAAATGTCTTTTTGGGAAATTGCTGAATATTCAGATCTCTTGTGGTGGTTTTTTAAACCATGGCCTATATCTTTCTTCGACCCCTCTAGAGGAAATCGGGGCAATCGATTTGTTAAAAATTGTCGATCCGACATTGATAGCAGTTTCTATAGGGGGAGAACATCTACATACTTCTTTGAAAAATGTCTAAGCGATGGGAAAGAAAGATTGTCTTTTACAGCGTTGCCCAGTTTGTCAATTTTTGAGAAGTAAGTATATCGGTCTATAGTGAAGTCTCGTAGGTCTGTAAAAACCCAATTCTTACCTCGGAATTGGATTTTGGAAAAACTGGCAAGAACCAAAAGTTTTCAGAAAGAATTAACCGATCGGATTGAGTTATTAGATACCGGTTCCTTCTTTCCAAAAGCAACGGGTAAAAGAACCAGATTAACAGTGGGAAAAAGTAGGAGGATACCCCACACCTACGATCCTTTCGTCAATAACTCCCGTATACGAATTCCGGTTCCACAAACATTTTTGATAGCAGATGAATTAGGTTTGACTAGATGGGAATGGGACGAGTTAGAAGCGGGGAAAAAAAGTAAAAATATGAGAGGCACCGCCAAAAAAAATGTTCTTAAAGTTTGGATCTCCGCAAAAAATCGGGAGTGGAAACAAGGAAATAAGATTACTCTTCCATGGGAAACTTTGCCAGTAAGAAGTAGACGTATGTTCCAATTCATATTCAAAAATCGAGTTTTGTACGACTACGAGGTGCAAAAAATCTTGAATAAGATTAAATATTCGTCCAAACCAAATATTACTTGGGAAGAAATAATGGATTTAGATTACGAGGATCGGCTATTATTTCTGACTTACCTGAAGGAGGGACGTTGTCACCGATTTGATCGAATGTCTGCATTCAAAGCGTTTTTGGTAAGCGATTTTGCAGTATTGCTAAATCCAGAGAGGAAAATACGCAGACTCCACAAAATAGAGGATCTAAGTATGGATCTGGCCCGGAATATCGCACTGTATTTCGACAACGATTTCGACGTTCCGGGGGGAGACGGTGATTTTCGTTATAGGAAGTTGCGTAATGTGGGTATTACTTCCGCAAGAGGAAAACCCAGATCGGCCAAATTGGTCAAACGATACGCAAAAGTATCTGATTTCCGTCGAAAATTTTTGAAGGGATCCATGCGTTCTAGAAGGCGGAAGACTTTGCTCTGGAAAGCACTTCAGGGGAAAATACGTTCGTCTTTCTTCCTTAGATCAGCAGAAGTACCTATTTCATATCAACCACCCACTGGGCGGTTGATAACGTCGAGTCTCAAAGCAAGATTTGATGAGTTGGAAAAAGACGCGGATTACGAGTTCGGGGAGCATCTATTAACATCCGCGGAGAAAAGTTTAATTGGTGAATCAAAACTTGTTCGTTCAGCTGTAGCAGCTAGATCGGACATAGGACCTATTCATAATGGAAGAGGATATATGCTCGTTTTCCAATCTAAATTTCGGAAGTTTATAAAACTACCAGTACTTATAATCCTAAAAAGTATCGGCCGTATCTTATTCCGCCAAAATTCCGAATGGAATAAAGACTGGATAAAATGGAGGAAAGAAATTCACATCAATTGTACGTTTGATGGTGAAGAATTTTCCCAAGATGAGTTACCCCCACGATGGTTAAGAGAAGGTATCCAGATAAAAATTGTGTATCCGTTTCGGCTAAAGCCCTGGTACACGGATGAGAGTAGGAAACAACAGATTCTTCGGAAAGAACATATGGAAGCTGGATCTAGTGAGAGGCAAGAATTAAAAAACAAAAGGAGATTGAAGAGAAAAAGACCCAAATTTACTTATTTAACTGTTTTGGGGTATCAGACAGATGTACCCTTCGGGACTATTCAAAAAGAGACTTCTTTTTGGAAACCTGTGCGAAAGAAACTAATTCGGATTTGCAAGAAGGGTTTACCTTGCCAAATTAGGCACGTATATGAATTTATTGACTCCAAGTTCAATTTGCAAAAAATTTTGAAAACGAGTTCAACTCCTTCGAAGGAATTGAACTTTCTCTCCAATTTTGTACGAGTTAGAAAAGTATCAAGTGATTTTGGTTTAGATAGAAAAGATTGGATTAAGACCTCATCCACCAATTACATAGGTGAAATGGTGAAACCCGAGTATGATATGATCATGAGGAATAGTCAATCTATTGCTATTGGTGGAGAAATGCATCCGGCTAGTGTTATTGATAAACAATTTGTTGCTAAAAGACAAATAAGAAAAGAATTTGTCGCGGGTGGCATTGCAGTCGGCCTTGTAAATCCTTTGGACAAAAAATTTGAATCAGATGAACCAAATCCTGAAAAAAATTCGGTGGATCCGGCACCCGTCAATATTGTATTAAGTGATAGAAATTTCATTAATTCTGCAAAATCCGAATGGAAGCAACCAGCAGATTTTGGGGAACTAATATTTAATTTATGCTTATTGGGCGAGGAAGCAGTTGAAGAATTTGTTTCTGTACTAATAAACTTGTTTTTCACAATTGACAGGGTTTTCGTTCATTACTTCAATGAATTTGTTGCATTTTATACACAACTGATAAGAGTGCTAAATAACATCAATTGGGAAAACAAATTATTGCTAAGAAATAAATTTCCGCGTCTTGGCTCGTCATCTCAAGCTTGTCTCTATGCCGATATATGGGACATTGGTATGGGAAAGGACTTAAACCTCAATATTTTAGTTAATAATCATGGGAGAAGTAATAGTAATTGTGAAAAAAGAAGCAGTCGGGGTGATATTTGTATCCATAACCATGGTGTCTCAAACTTAGATCAACCCGAAGTTTATGTGGAAGAAACTCCAGTCCATTACGATTCTATTGCGACAAAATTTCCAAATCTTGAAAAAAAAAGTAATTATGTAACTAATTTGACAATCTTTTTTGATAGTCGGACTGACAAAACTGCCAACGAATCTTTTGACGAAAATATTGTAAAATATATGGAAAAACGGGGATTTCTCGATAAGTTTTGTAACTTGGATGAAAAGAATTGGAATGAATGGCTAGAGTATCTCTATAGATATAATTTGCCGTTAGCAGTATGGCGCAGTATAGCACCTCAAAAATGGAAAGTTAGCTTGAACGAATTTAGTAGTGTTGAGTCAAATACTGCAAATAAACTGAGACGTCACGTCTCTCGAAGCAAATTACATAGTTATTCAATCTACGCAAAAAAATCCTTCCCCAGGGATCGGATTAGGAATTTCAGTAAACTCCATAAACACAGAAATCTGTTACAGAACTTAACTGATTTCGTGCAAAATGGGGATGTACAGAACTTATCTGCGCAAGAAAATGTTATAAAGCAAAAGTTCCAACGCAAGAATCGCATACGAAGAATTAGTAGGGAAGAGGGAAACAGATTTGGTAAATTTGTTCACTTCCAGAATTCTCATGCAGAAATAAGGTTTAATTCACAATTTGACTTAATACCATGGCTAAATCTAAATGTTGCAAAAATAAAGGACTTTTCCAATTTCAAGAAGAAAACGAAGGGGTTGAAAAATCTCATGTTGAAAGATAATGACCAATGCGAGTTAGTATTAGATATAAATGGCAATTTCCAGAAAGTATCGGATGAGTTGTACGAGGTAATGTTAGATGAAAGGGAAGATGCGGACTACATCTTCCGGTGGAAATGGAAATTTGAGGCAGAATTGGAAAAGTTTAGAAACTTAATAGCTCTTACAAGAATGCTAACAGATGACCAAGATCTGGTCACACTCTGCGCCAATACTGAAATAAATTCAGATTTATTAAACTTACATTTCAACGCGACGACTAAACTTGATTTTCTCCATAATTTATCTGTCATTTCGGCTCATCGTATAGCGCTAGTATTTGACGATCAAGATTTGTTGTACAAAATAATTAACCCTCTGTTAAAATTCAAATCCAGATTAAAAAGTAGAGCCAAGAGACGTTTATATAGAAATGTATATAATGATAGTTACATCTCAAAGTTGTTACACATATTAACTGAACAAAATTACAAAAAGTCTCGCATTTATAACATCGACGATCTTTTACTTCCGCGACGTCGGCGGGAATTTCGATTCCTTCGCTGTTTACTAATCTCAAAAAACTCAGACCTAGAAATATACTCCTCTCACCTTATTTCAGAAATTGAAAAAACGTCCAATGGCGAGAAGCAACATCCCTCTTATCTGCCAGAACCTAATGGGATTCAAAAGATCAAACGTTTTTTATGGCCTAGTCACCGATTAGAGGAAGTAGCTTGTGCCGGTAGATTCTGTCTTGGCGTCACAACTGGGAGTCGATTTGCAGCGCTTAGGATACGGATATATCCCATTACTTCAAGTTGAACAAATTAGGGGGAAGACGCGATATACGCCCAGTTGCTAAATTAGCATGATCGGAGTTGGGATAGTTGGAAACCAATTACTCACAAACTTGAATACTGCAAGTAGAAGCGGAATTCAAAGCATTTATCGGTCAGACATGGGGGCTCAATTCATAGTTATGGGGCGTGTGTGGTTTTCTACCACACCCCTCCCATACAAAAGTAACCAAATTTTTATGTACAGGGAATTATTGCTGCAACTATCATTCAAACCCCTTATAATCGATCCAATACAGGGAACAGATTTGTGATTACTATTAATATTACCATGAATATACAAAAATCTATTGACGCACAGCTCTCAAATGGGAACAGAAATACGGGATTCACCGCTTCTCAAATTTACTACTCAACTTACCAAGTGTCGAAGCTCACTTCCCACCTGGAATTACACCCCAAGGACTACTCATCCCAACTAGGTTTGTGGAAATTACTTGGGAAACGCAGGCGTCTCCTAACTTATTTGTCCAACACAAATACGGGTTTATATTTGAAAGTTTTGAACAAATTAGGTATTCGGGGGTTGAAACGACGTTAGCCTGAAATTTTTTTTCTGCTTCTTCGAGGGGGTTTGATCCCTCGCCACCTTGTAGTTGAAAAAGTTGTTCCATCCCCGGGCAAATCGGGTTTTATGACATTTATTGGAAAGGAAGCAATTTACGAGTATTCGCTTTAAAAATGTTGATCCAGTTGTGGTAAGCATGGGTCCTCATCATCCATCAATGCATGGTGTTCTCCGGCTTGTTGCCGTTCCACAGGGTGAAAATGTTGTTGATTGTGAACTAATTTTGGGATATCTGCATCGAGGAATGGAAAAAATTGCTGAGAACCGAACAACTTTGCAATACCTTCCCTACGTAACGAGGTGGGATTATTTAGCCACTATGTTTACCGAAGCGGTTGCGGTCAATGCACCGGAAAAATTGGCAAATATTCAGATACCCGAAAGAGCTAGCTACATACGCGTAATCATGCTTGAATTAAGCCGAATCGCTTCTCATCTGTTATGGCTCGGGCCATTTCTAGCAGATATCGGAGCACAGACTCCCTTCTTCTATATATTCCGGGAAAGGGAGATGATTTACGATTTGTTTGAATCTGCTACAGGCATGCGAATGATGCATAACTACTTCCGAATTGGGGGAGTTGCTGCAGATCTGCCATACGGATGGGTAGATAAATGTTTGGATTTTTGTCAATATTGCCTTCCAAAAATCCATGAGTATGAGCGGCTAATCACAAAAAATCCCATTTTTCTGAGACGAGTACAGGGAGTAGGTTTCATAAGCAGACAGGAAGCCATCAATTGGGGATTATCTGGACCTTCATTGCGAGCTTCGGGGGTTCAATGGGATCTCCGCAAAATTGATCATTACGAGTGTTATGATAAACTGGATTGGCAAATTAAGTGGCAGGGGGAAGGAGATTCTTTGGCTCGCTATTTAGTACGAATCGACGAAATGAAGGAATCAATAAATATTATTCAGCAAGCCTTAAAACTTCTTCCAGGAGGTCCATATGAAAATCTCGAGGGTCGGCGTCTTGTGCAACAAAGAGACAAAATGGACTGGAGCAGTTTCAATTACCAGTTTGTTGGAAAGAAATCTTCTCCCACCCTTAAATTGCCTAAACAGGAACATTATGTAAGAGTAGAAGCTCCCAAAGGAGAATTAGGAATTTTTTTAATCGGAGATGATAGCGTCTTTCCTTGGAGATTGAAAATCCGTCCACCTGGTTTTACAAATTTGCAGATTCTTCCTCAATTGATTGGAGGAATGAAGCTCGCAGATATTATGACAATATTAGGTAGCATAGACATCATTATGGGAGAGGTTGATCGTTAGAATGATAATTGGTACCGAATTTAATGGAGAGAGACTAGTTGATCTTTTCAACAAATTGGAAATCGCAACGAATCTTTCTGAATCGATTTGGATTTTTACTTATACTCTCATTCTAGTTCTGGGAGTCACGATGGGAGTTTCAGTCATTGCATGGCTTGAATGAAAAATATCCGCGGGGGTGCAACAACGTATCGGACCGGAATATGCAGGTCCATTAGGAATTATTCAATCTTTAGCAGATGGAATTAAACTTCTTTTAAAGGAAGACGTCGTTCCAGCTAAGGGTAACGCCTGGTTATTTACCGCCGGACCAGCTGTTGTAGTCACACCAGTTTTCATCACCTATTTGGTAATCCCTTTTGGCCAACATATTATTTTATCTGACTCGGGAATAGGTGTTTTTTTCTGGATTGCTATCTCAAGCATCGTACCCCTGGGTCTTCTCATGGCTGGGTACGGTTCGAATAATAAATATTCTTTCTCAGGTGGTCTCAGGGCCGCGGCTCAATCTATCAGTTACGAAATACCCTTAGCCCCATGTGTACTGTCGATATCCCTACGTGCGATTCGTTAAGCACGAATAAAGAAAGAGGTAAACTCACCTCGTAATAATAAAAAAATTTCGTTGGATGACAGACCAAATAGTTATCTGGGTGAGTTCAAACGGCGTTTTCGCAGTTACGGAATCAAACCCTATAGTCCATGGACGAACTAAAAGCGTATTTGAGCGGCGCATGCTACGTGATCCCAAGTCTTTGACTCATTATCTAGGCTTGAAGCGGATGGGAGCAGGTAGTCAGTTTTTGTTCCCTCTGGAATTACAACAAGTGATTGGCGAGAAACACGAATATACACAAGAGATTTTTCAGACGAGGGTGGAGTAAACGAAGATTAAATTCTGGTTGTGGGGAGGAGAAATTGGGTAAATTTGAACGAATATATATATATATAAACATATATGTCTACATATATATTGATTTCTACCTCTTTTATATCCATTTTATCCCTTCATTTCGTTACATGGAATAAACTCGGCTTTGGTAGGGATGGCTGAGTAGTGCATCTAAATAATTTCATTCTCGAGTATAATCCCATTTACTTCAGTGATAACTATTTGGAACGAAGTAACCCTCATCAAAATTATGTAATTGAAGAGATTCAGCCACAATATTTCTATATACAGGAAAAAAAGATTACACTTCTCCCAAACGGAAATGAGGGGAAGATATAAATTGTTTTTCATAAAATTTCAATTTGTAGAAGTATGAAACTGAATAAGGTTAAGACAGATTCGGAAGCAAACTCATAGCAAACAGAATCTCATCGATTAAAAGCGGATATTCTTATCTACAACTGGAGTAATTCTCCCTTTTTCAAGATCTCGATGGGGAGCCGTATGAGATTCTGAGTTCATGTACGGTTTTGAATTAGAGGCGGAAGAATTCGCCGACTATCTTTATCTGGTAGCTTGAGTACAGTTGATATAGTAGAGACACAATCCAAATATGGCTTATTGGGATGGAACTTGTGGCGTCAGCCAATAGGATTCATAGCGTTTTTTATTTCCTCATTGGCGGAATGTGAGCGATTGCCGTTTGACTTGCCGGAAGCAGAAGAGGAGTTAGTCGCGGGTTACCAAACTGAATATTCGGGGATAAAATTTGGCTTATTTTATGTCGGTTCCCACTTAAATTTGTCGGTTTCCTCACCATTCGTAGCAGTCTTATATTCAGGTGGATGGAATTCCCCAATTCCTTTCTTTGAAAGTTTCGGACAAAATATTTCAACTTCGAGTGGCATCGACGAGTCGTTCAGCACGTTGAGGCCAGTTACAGAAGTCGCCATCACATTATCCAAATCCTATCTCTACCTATTTATCTCCATTTTGACAAGACGGACTCTACCTAGAGTAAGGATGGATCAATTACTAGATCTCGGATGGAAATTTCTTCTGCCCATTGCTTCGGGAAATTTATTGCTGACAGCTTCGTTTCGAATCCTACTAATAAATTGACGCCGCCACTTCAGCTTCAGTTCAAGTTGAATCTATTTAATTTAATACGAGGAAACAATTGCATCTATCTGTCCTTCCCCCAGTACACAGAAATTTTTCTTATATTAAGAAATAAAATTGAAGTTGGGTTTATCCATATTATGTTTCCGGCAATAATTAAGTTTCAAAATTATGGTCAACAAGTTGTAGAAGCGGCAAAATACATTGGCCAAGGATCCGCGGTTACTTCGGATCATTCAAATCGTTTACCCATAACTGTCCAGTATCCATATGAAAAAAATTTACCATCCGAACGATTTCGCGGACGTATCCATTTTGAATTTGACAAATGTATTGCCTGCGAAGTATGCGTTCGAGTATGCCCAATCAATCTCCCAGTTGTCGATTGGATTTTTATGAAAGAGGTGAAAAAAAAGAAATTGAGAAGTTATACCATTGATTTCGGAGTTTGCATTTTTTGCGGGAATTGTGTAGAGTACTGTCCAACAAATTGTCTGTCAATGACCGAAGAGTTTGAGCTTTCTAGTTATGATCGTCACGAACTCAATCGTGATCAAACGGCTTTGGGGCGTATACCCCTCTCTGCCTCTCAAGATGTTTCAATTCAGTTAGTTTCGAATTCAACAAATTTTTTGGAAAAAAAAAAATTTGTGAGTGAAAAAACTTAGCACCCAAACCATAACTTGTGAAACGAGTTATCTTATCAAATAATTGATTGGATAACCCGTTTTCCAAAAAAATGGGCAAAGGTAAAGTAAGTACTAAGTGTAAAAAAATTCAAATAAAACACCTAAGTAATTGTGTCTAACGAATCTACCGGAATTAATTCATGAATTTGTTTTGGCATTAGTAGAATTGGGTATTTTGCTGGGAAGTTTAGGCGCAGTATCATTTGTCAATACGGCTAATTCCGCTTTTTCCCCGGGGTCGGTTTTTACTTGTATATCTCTATTATACTTCGTCTCGAATGCAGATTTCGTAGCTGCTGCGCAATCGCTAGTTTATGTAGGAGCCGTAAATGTTTTAACCGTATTTGCCGTAATGATTACTGACGAACCAACAGGTTCCAATGTCGCTGCTTCCGGCGTAGGGTATCTCAGTGCTTCAGGGGCTTGCGCAATCCTTTTTTCAGCATTAGCTTATGTGATTCATAATACAAAATGGTTTGATCTAAGTTTCACCAATCAATCAGGAATTATTATGTCAGGTATACCTGGGAATAATGTTCAACAACTTGGCTACAAGTTATTGGGTGAATTTGTAGTACCGTTCGAGCTTGCTTCGATACTTCTTTTAGTTGCTTTAGTGGGAGCGATTAATCCGGCACGCGATGAGGATGCACTTACAACCGGTAAGAAGTCGTCTGCTTCATCACCCCGAGATAATTCTTCATTTTTCTGACTGACGCCGACTTCTATAAATTTAAATATATACAAAAACTTTGGAAGACTAAATTGACTTATCAAAATTTTCGAGGAGAAATTTAATAAATCACGTTTGAACAAGCACTAATTCTGGGTGCCTACATTTTGTGTGTAGGCTTTTTCGGACTAATTACGAGTAGAAATACGGTTAGGGCACTGATGAGTCTTGAGTCAATTTTTAATGCAATTACTCTAAATTTTATTACACTCTCAAATCTTTCCACGAATCGGGAGGGAGGGGAGATATTTTCACTATTTGTAATAGCCGTCGCGGCTGCCGAAGCTGCCACCGGGTTAGCCATCGCCCTTTCCATTCATCGAAACAGAAAATCTACTCGTATCGACCAATCGAATTTGTTAAAATGGTGATTGATCAATAAGTTGAGCGGTTTTAGACACTTAATGGCTGATTTTGTTCCTAATGCTAATAGCAGTATTTTTACTCCACCCAGTTATTCCGATACCGTCTAACAACCATATTTGATAACTAACCCCTTCAGGTAGTTCGTCGCAGTTTCAAATTTTTCCTTCCTGGAAAAACAAATATTTACTAAATAAAATTTCATTGGATAGATTTTGGAAGTAATGAAAACATTTTGCCAGATATATTTAAGCAAAAATTGAGATGGAGACAAAACAAATTTATCTCAACTCTTCTAATAAAAATTCACTATATCTAATAGGAGTAGACAGGGTCAATGGCACATTCAGTGAAAATCTATGATACATGTATTGGTTGTACTCAGTGTGTAAGAGCATGTCCCACAGATGTGCTAGAAATGATACCCTGGGATGGATGCAAAGCGAATCAAATAGCTTCTGCTCCCAGGACAGAAGATTGCGTAGGCTGTAAAAGATGCGAATCTGCCTGTCCGACAGATTTTTTGAGTGTACGCGTCTATTTGGGATCTGAAACTACCCGCAGTATGGGTCTGGCTTATTAGTGAGTCAATAAAACGGAAAGAGAAAGAAGTTAACTGTCAAATCATTTTGACTCATACCCGACCGAGACTTTAGACTTCCGAAGGACGGGTATGAGTCAAAATGATTTCGTTAACCCAGTCTTCTTTTTTATTAAAAATTATTTCTTCTACAATTCATGATTAGTAATGTACCTCGGCTAACGCTAGTCGTTTCCTTCCCAATTTTTGCTGGTTTGATTATTCCAATCCTGCCTCGTGATGGAAATAGAGTCACTCGATGGTATACCCCGGGTATTTGCATATTGGAATTTTTACCGATTACTTACATATTTTATTGTCACTTCCAATTTGATTCCCAATCAATTCAGTTGTTAGAGACGTTTAACTGGATAAATTCTATTCACTTTCATTGGTCGTTAGGTATTGACGGTCTTTCTATGGGTCTTGTCATATTGACGGGTTTTGTTACTACTCTGGCAACCTCAGCGGCTTGGCCCATTACTCGTAATACACGGCTATTTTATCTTTTGATGCTAATTATGTATGGCGGCCAAATTGGATTATTTGTCTCGCGCGACATTTTGCTTTTTTTCTTTATGTGGGAACTAGAATTGATTCCAGTTTATTTACTCTTATGTTTATGGGGCGGAAAAAGACGTTTATATTCGGCCACGAAGTTTGTTCTATATACAGCTGGTGGTTCAATCTTTCTTCTGGTAGCGGCTTTGAGCATGAGTTTTTGTGGTAGCGAAGTTCCTTCTTTCGATATTCAGGATTCAATGCGTAAATCCTATCCCCTTTCGTTGGAAGTACTTATTTATATAGGATTCCTGGTAGCCTATGCTGTCAAATTACCAATATTTCCCTTCCATACCTGGTTGCCAGATACTCATGGGGAGGCACACTACAGCACATGCATGCTATTAGCTGGGGTACTTCTAAAAATGGGTGGATACGGGCTTATTCGAATTAATTTGGAATTACTAACTCATGCACATTTTTTACTAGGATCATGGATGATGTCGCTTGGAGCAATTCAAATAATCTATGCCTCTTTAATTTCGATGAATCAGCGCAATCTCAAAAGAAGAATAGCTTATTCTTCGATTTCTCATATGGGTTTTGTAAGCATTGGAATTGGTTCTTTGGCAGATGCAGGTCTTAACGGAGCCATATTGCAAATGATTTCCCATGGTTTGATTGGAGCTGCTTTATTTTTCCTTGCAGGTACTTGCTACGATAGAACTCGAACTTTTCTCTTGGATCAGTTGGGAGGAATCGCAATTCCGATGCCTAAACTATTTACCATGTTTAGCATATTTTCATTAGCATCTCTGGCATTGCCAGGAATGAGTGGTTTTGTATCAGAATTGTTAGTTTTCCTGGGAGTTGTTACTTCTAGGCAATACTCCTCTGCGTGCAAAGCAGGAATTACGCTGCTAGAGGCAATTGGTACAGTATTAACCCCCATCTATTTGTTATCGATGTTACGTCGAATATTTTATGGTTACAAATTTTTTGACAAGTCGAATCCCTATTCAATTGATCTTGGTCCAAGAGAATTATTTATTCTAATCTGTTTTCTATTGCCAATACTAGGTATTGGTTCATACCCAAATTTGATTTTGCCTATCTGGAGTGATGAAGTATTTTCCCTATTGCTTCCATATTTCAATATGACTAAGTAAAAAAGGAATGATCTTAGTCAAATTTTAAATTTGGTAAAAAATAAAATTATTTATTTCTCATATTTATTGTATAAAAGTGGAAAGGTTGAATCTCAGTTGGACTAGTCGATTCATACTTGTCCCCAAGATATTCGTAATTCTGTAATTGTTTCTACCTGCAAACGATGGAGAGACAGAAACAGACATTTGAGAAATTGGCAACCTACCTATCTACTTGGAAGTCTGTTCCTGTTTCTCCATTTAAGTATTTTAAATTCTATTTCTAAGCAACTGTTTTTCCAATTCCTTGACAGATTCGAGAATTTAGTCAACTAGTTGTTTTCCTGAACCACTTCTGTTTGATTCATCGACTTTTACCTCCCCGTTTTCAGACTAACCATCCGTAACTATGCAATCCAACTCCTAACAAATTGACTCCTAAGAAACGAATCCAAACCAGAAAAAATCCCATAGATGCTGCTGCAGCCGGCCCCTCCCCCATCCACTTTTCATTTATCTTTGTATGAAGATAAGTAGCATATATCAACCGAGTGACTAACGCCCAAGTTTCTTTTGGGTCCCAGCTCCAGTAAGATCCCCGAGCTTCATTAGCCCACACCGCCCCCGAAAGTATACCAATAGTCAAAAGAGAAAACCCCAAACTTATCGTCTGATAAGCCCATTTATCCAAGTAATTAATCAATTGGCATTTCCGCGAATTCAAAAGAAGTAAGTAGAGGGAGTTTCGCGCATCGGTCTTAATATTGGTGCGAGAGTTCAGCCGGGAAATGCTTTTTTTGAAATTGTGTTCTAAATTTACAACAAAATAGCTATCTCCTTCACCGTAGAAGAGGCTCAGTAAAACTATTGCCAGCAAAGACCCAGACAACGAGGTTGCATAACTAATTGACGTTGTACTTACATGCATCATCAACCAATGAGACTGCGAGGCGGGTACTAACAACGTAGATTGCTGCATCTTATGGGGAAGGCTTGAAGTTGCGAAGGCGTGAGTCAACATAGCACTCGGCGCCAGAATTGCACCCGACAACCCATTTTTATTTCCGACATTTGAAATTGAGTATAACAAAGAGAAGCCCCATGAAAGAAACATCAGCGACTCATATAAATTGCCTAGTGGTAAGTGTCTGGTTTGTAGGCAACGAATAATCGTAAATCCCGTGATACAGAGAGAGGCAATTGTCATGCTATTCTTGCTAAAGTGATCAAACCTATCAATTTCATAAAATAAATTGATGAAATTTGACAAAGTGACGAAAAAAAGCATCAAAAATGAGATGTGAACAGATATGTACTCTACACGGGTATATGTCGTAATTGAAGGGGACCAGTAATTTCTTTCAATTTCATCAAATTCAAATTAATTATTACCAATTTACTTGTAACTTCACTTTTCCCATACCTATTCTAATTCTAACAAATTTTGGAAACCTGCTTTTTTAATTTAGGTGCCGCTACTCGGATTCGAACCGAGATGCTCTGGCACTGCTTCCTAAGAGCAGCGTGTCTACCTATTTCACCATAGCGGCTCGTTCAAGTCTAAGTAGATGCCAATTTATTTTACACCGGTTCAGCCCAACGAGTCAATCGGTACATATTTTTGTGAAATAGAAGTAGAGTGTTCGAATGTATATACAAGTTGGGGGAATATGAGAACATTGGTCAATTCCGTATATGTAGTCCACATGTTACTAATATATATATGTATACGGAATATGGCGCAGTTTGGTAGCGCGCCATCTTGGGGTGATGGAGGTCACAGGTTCAAATCCTGCTATTCCGAATGCAGACGGCTTCATTCCACTCGTAGAGGAATCGTGACACAATATGTGTCATTAAACATATACCCCCCTCTGGGTGCAGCGGGTGTTTTCCAGGTAAAAAAAAAAAGCCATCAAATTGGGATGCGTATATGCATAAGTATCTCAAATCCGAATTACGCGGAAGAAACTTCGAAACAGGAAAAGTTAGAAGTTTATTGCCCCCTCTTTTCCTTTCACCTATTGTTTCGAAGCTTCTAGTTTGGAAACCCAAAAAATTTCTCGTATTTATCGCCGCTCCCAATTCGCTTCGGCATTGAGTTCCTATGATGCAGAATAATAATTATTTTAATCCTTAAATATCTTTCTTAGAAAAGTTCAATTCACACCTAAACTTGTTGCCCCCTCAGAACATTATCCCCCACGTAGTTGATTGACAAGCACAATTACATAACTAATTACCAATACTCAAACTGTTAGACAACATGTTTCTTCGCAAATTTTTTAAAAGAAGGAAGTGGCCATTTTAGGTTATTCGTCGAACTTACTAAGTTCTTGTCACTTCCTTTGTTAGTTTTGTAGTTTTTCACCTAATTGCTTATTTGCCCATATCTGTACAGCAACTATATTTACGGATTATGCGGGCACTGCTAATTTGTTCGTAAGGTTTTTTTTCCTTTATATAGTAGAAACTTCTTGAACGCCCGGTTAAAACAGATTGGGCCAAAGAAAAAGATTTTGACGCCTTCCCTACGGATTTGATTTTCCAGGCATGATTACGAATTTTCTTCTTCGATCCAGAAGTGCGTTTCTTCGGTACGGCCATATTTTATTTTGTATTCAGTTAGCTTTATTCGTGATTAGTCGCTATGTTGATACATATTGATAGAATGGATATAATGAATGGAGAATTTCACAAATCACAAGAACGAGCAAACGGCAATTGAGGAGAGAAAACTCGATATGGATGCATCAAACTTTTTAGTATTTAGTGACTTTATGCGCCTAATAAATTATTGATTATTTGCCTTCCTGCCATTCAAATGGATGGAATCAACTACAAATCTAATCATATCTTCCCTGTATCCGCGGCTCCGGCATGTTTTTCTGTTAGAATAAATCTTTTGTATCGATAATTTCCTGCCGAAACAACTATGTAAGATTCGGCCCTTGACGACTGCATTGGCTAGCCATGGATAACCAATATCTATGTCAGATCCATGACGAATAAGCAAGATGCGATTCGTGGATATTTTTGTGTTGGACCCCAATGTATTTACATCGTGGGTGAAGCGAGGAACATCGTAAAATCTTCCCGGTTCTACTCGTAGTTGCTTTCCCCCAATATCGATAATTGCGTATGTATCCACTTCGACTCCCTCCTCTCATTTCTCCATTTTTTTTTAATACTGAGAAAAAAAAAAGTTTGCCCGTAACACGAGTCGATTCGCCGCCAAATTTTGTGACTCGAATAAGTATCTTGGCCATGTCTGAATATTGTCAAGTTTCTTATTCGTTGTTTGTTTGATTAAATTAAAAACTGGAAAGAGTTGAGTATCTGGTTTAACCATAATTTGATTATTTTGTCTGTATACATTCCATTTAGTGTCGTGCTCATACTTATTTTTCCAGCAATAAACAGCAGGAAATAAATAATAAATTAAATTTGGATTCAATACGTCTGTGAAATTTTCAAATGAATATGCTTGGATTATCCCTTTGTGTCCACTAGTAGCTTCTTCCTGCACTGGATCGTTAGCATTCTTTTTTCCAAAAGCTACAGTAGGTGTACGTCGCCTGTGCGCATTGTTCAACACTTTTTCTTTAGCAACTGCTATGCTTGTTTCCCTTGCCTTACTTCAGGAACAATTCTTTAATCGCTCAATTCAACAGTATTTATGGGTTTGGATCCCAAGAAGTGACTTTTGCGTAAAAATAGGGGTTTTGGTTGATCCGCTTACTCTGATTATGTCACTACTGGTTACCACTATAGGCGTCCTAGTTATGATTTACAGCGATAGTTACATGTGTCATGACTGAGGATACGTTAGGTTTTACGCTTATTTAAGCCTGTTTACTGCGTCGATGTCAGGGTCAGTTTTCAGCCCCAACCTAGTACAGCTTTACGTCTTCTGGGAATTAGTCGGAATGTGTTCTTATCTTTTGGTAGGTTTTTGGTTCGCAAGGTCAAGTGCTGCAAATGCCTGTCAAAAAGCCTTCGTCACCAATCGCATAGGAGATTTTGGATTACTTCTAGGTGTTTTAGGTATATATTGGACAACCGGTAGTTTTGAGATTTCTGAATTGTGTGATTGATTCGTTGAGTTGGAGGAGGTGGGATTTGTTAATCCGATCTTTGCAAATATAATTGCTCTTTTACTTCTTCTAGGTCCAGTTGCTAAATCTGCTCAATTCCCGCTTCACGTCTGGTTACCAGATGCCATGGAAGGGCCTACGCCAATATCGGCTCTTATTCATGCAGCTACTATGGTAGCTGCTGGTATTTTTCTAATCGCTCGACTTTTCAATCTAATTTCAATGCTGTTCCCGGCGATGTGTGTAATTTCCTGGGTAGGTGGGGTAACAGCCTTTTTAGGCGCCACATTAGCTCTTGCCCAGAGAGATCTTAAAAAGGGTCTTGCTTATTCCACCATGTCTCAGTTGGGATATATGGTTTCAGCCCTTGGCATTGGTGCTTATCGACCTGCCCTATTTCATCTCGTAACACACGCCTACTCCAAAGCTTTATTATTTCTCGGAGCCGGTTCAGTAATTCACTCAATTGAAAAAATTGTTGGATACTCACCCGATAAGAGCCAAAACATGTTTTCCATGGGTGGTTTACGTAAGTACATGCCAATTACTGGAACTACTTTTCTTACAGGTACTCTTTCCTTATGCGGTATACCGCCCCTAGCCTGTTTTTGGTCCAAAGATGAAATTATTACCGAAAGTTGGTTACATTCTTCTTTCCTCGGATTGGTAGCTTCCAGCACGGCCAGTCTTACAGCGTTTTACATGTTTCGTATCCATCTTCTCACCTTTGAGGGCAATTTCCGTACTAGTGAAACGAATTGGACTGATTTTAACAATTATCAACCGTTTTCACGTAGTCTTAGTTTTTGGGGCGAGGCTGAACTAGAATCGTCGATAAATCAAATAAATGGAAATGCCGTATCTGTACAATATGGAGTCGCAAAAGCAAAAAGTTTATTATCAGCACAATTGAGAAACTCCTCGGAGTCTCCTCCAGCCCATTCCGGACGGAGCTTGCCAAAACCTAAAGAATCGGGTTTTGCTATGACAGCTCCTCTCGTGGCATTGGCAATACCCACCACACTAGTCGGATTAGTAGGAATCAATCTTGCCGAAAAAACCACCGGTTTTAATCTAATCCCCGAGGGATGGATTTTTCCATCCCATTTTTCTGAAGTTAGTCAATATTTTGAAGTTTTAGCAAAAATATTGGTGAATTCAAGTGGTTCCTTGAGTTTATCTCTTCTTGGAATAATTATCTCCCTCAATATCTATGGACAAACAAATATATCCAATAACAAGACAGACTTCACTGGATCGGGAATAGTAGGTACTAATTTAGTTAGTACGTTTGGACTTTTCGTTCAATCCTGGTCGCTGAATCGGGGTTATGTCGATTACTATTACGATATCTTTTTTGTGCGTAGTTTGACATTTTTTGCGAAGTCGGTGACAAATTTTGATCGGCGCGTAATTGATGGTTTTGTCAATGCAACTGGCGCCTCAAATCTTTTTGCAGGGGAGGGTATACGTTACGGAGAAAATGGTAGGGTATCGTATTACTTATTTGTACTAATACTTGGAATCATATTACTAATATTACTAATAAATATTCCACCCTTTCCATAAACTGCTATTTTCGTTTCACGAAGCTCCAATTCGCGTTCATTTCTCCCGACTATTCTTCATCTTCCCCATCTCTATATTTCCTTTTCGCTTTCCCTTCCCGTTTTAGTCCTCAAATATTTCCTTTTCATGACATGAAGTGGAAGAATCCTGCGACTATTCTACTACGCCTCCTGGAAGGGGGGAATAGAAACCACTGATTGGTGATTGATCAATACGAATCATGGGAGGGGCTTGTGAGGTTGATCTCGACCTTGTCTCGACCGATTGCCCCCCCCCCATTCCCATGATTCGATTCGGGTGCCTTTCCATTCGAATGGGATTGCTATCGCCGCTGCCTCCCCCTATAATGGGGGTTAGGGCGTACGCGAAGTTTACAAAATGGCAGAGAAAGCTTAACTCCCTCCAGATTTGGAATTGGCTTCCGGAAAAAAGGTCTTCAAGTGTGTATGGGACTGAATCCCCTACCATTTTCCTCGGTAGCTCAGCGGTAGAGCGGTCGGCTGTTAACCGATTGGTCGTAGGTTCGAATCCTACCCGGGGAGATGCGTATCTACGTCAAGAATTCCCAGTAATAGGAGAGTTATCCGGCCCCGGGTAAAATACTCCACACGGATCCCAGCTCGGCATAGGGTCTCCTTCCTTGTCGTTTCCTCAATCCCTCGCCCCCAAATATGGAGACCTCCCGAGGGGGTCCTTCCCACTATCAAATCACGGTCCTCCCCAAGATATGCTGTGAAGGCAAGTGCCGCGGCGCATTCGTCTACGTCAATAATGGCCAGTCAACGCGGCCACATCCAGGCCAATAGACCCATCTGGCAGTGGCGCCCGCCCTAAGGGCGCGGTCTTCCACAATATCATCTAATAAAATCCTCTGGTCCCTGTTACCAGGGAGACGCTGCTTACCATTTTGGTGGTAAAGATCACAACCATGGGTTAGCAGATCCTTTAGAAAATCCAACTCCATGTTAGACAACGGGGTCATATACGGAGCCGGAAGATTTACTTTCTTAAGCTTGCTACTTAATCTCCAAATATCATATAATAGGAGGGGAGGGGTCCCAGAGAGTGTGTGGGCCCGCCCCTCCCTGCTGAAAGGCACCGTAGTATCTTTGTTGAAGAACATGGGGGTCAAGAAAGGTACTTGGACTCCTGAAGAGGATGCTCTGCTACTGGCCTTTGTTGAAGAACATGGGGCTGGCGCTTGGAATTGGAATATGGCCCGTTTTTACTATCCGACGCTTCGTCGGACCGGCAAGAGCTGCCGGCTCCGGTACCTCATACGCCACGGCATTCGCCGCCATTCAGTGTCTCCTCAAGAGGAACATTTTATCCTACAAGCCCACGCAATCTTTGGAAATCAGTGGCATTCGCCGCCATTCAGTGTCTCCTCAAGAGGAACATTTTATCCTACAAGCCCAAGCAATCTTCGGAAATCAGTGGCATTCGCCGCCATTCAGTGTCTCCTCAAGAGGAACATTTTATCCTACAAGCCCAAGCAATCTTCGGAAATCAGTGGTCGAAATTTGCATACCTGGTACGTATGCACATTTTTGTCCAATGCATACTGTGGCGAGTTTATCCTCCCTTTTGATCTTCACATGCCCGCGCATTGTCACTTTCTTCATTAAATTTTATCCATTAAAAATAGAAGTGGCAATGCGCATACCCTCTCCCTGCAATTATAACATAAAACACTGGCAATGTGAATACCATTATACCACACTGGCAAATTATCCTCACATGCGTTCGCGGTGTCTGAAGAAATAGAAACCGCCGTCTGCCTCCGCTCGATCTGTCCACGTCCGGCCATTTCCAGTTAGCGGTAAATATCAAATTGGCATTGGGTTTGGCCGACATGGCCGCCTTGCCTTTTCCTTCCACCGTCACTTTTTCGTTGGACATTAGCTTTTTTAGTATGCTGGCAGCTGCGGGGCTCGGTTGCCGAGTTACGTCCGGAAAGAGGAGCAGATATTTCCCCTCGATCAGCGTAAGCTCGAAGTAAGCTCGAACCGATTGGCCACCCGAGTTACGTCTAGGGTTTCGCAGGTCTCCCCCAATATATGTTCTAGTAGTTGGGCCAGAGTTGATTTACCAGTGGCTCCCGGCCCCCATAGAAATAGGCTAAACTGTTCTCGGGTGTCCAATGTGAAAACCAAACGCAGAAAAGCTCTAAGTACAGTACATTGAGCTTGAAAGGATTACCATCCATCAAAGTAAGTAAAAAACTCTTCTGTATTGGAATCAACCGTGCGCATAGGTTGAGCTCAATGTTGCAGTAACAGGTACAAACCCACCCCGGATTGGGGGGTCTTAACGTAGTTACTGAGGTATCTGGTACGAGAATCCCATTAAGGAAAGAAAGTCCTGGCTCCTGGGTACGGGTTTGCTTAAGAAACCGCCTCAAGCGCTCCTCCACGGCCTTCAGGAACTGTTGGGAACTCATACTCCTCTTCTGCGACCGCGTGAATGATGCTCCTATCCTCCGTGTCTCCTCCTCTATCTCGTTCAAGATCTCGTATGCCCACCCTGGGGGGCTATCCCATCGATTAGCCCTATATTCATACCACTGCTCTTCGGGCAGCAGATAGATCCAGCGGCCTCGAAGTCTATCCACCAGAAGGGAACCAACATAAGCGTCCAGCTCCTGATTGGCGTCGTTCTTTGGGGGGGGCCCTTCACGAGCCTCTGTCTGCCTCTCCAAAATTTTGGAGAGATCGTCCAATTTCTCTTCCTCTAGAGAGGGATTGCAGAGATGAGTAGCCTGGAACTTCAGAATCTCCCTATCCAACCCTCTATTGTTCTTTACCTGCTCGTAGAGGGTATTCCACCGGCTTCCTAACGGAATGGGGGGCTTTATCTCGGCTAAAAAGTCCTCCCGAGCGGGCAACAAAATCGATGGAAGATGGCCCAGTTCCGTTCCGACAAAGGCTTATAAAGCCTAAGACTTCTGTTTGGGCCCAATACAGTTGTATTTCACACATATGCCAAATCAATTCGCGTTGGACCATGCCATGACCCACCAATCATTGAATGGTTTACTATCGTGCTTATTTCAAGCCTCAACACCAACAAGTGGAGGCGGGAATACTGGCGCGTCCTTCCCTCACCCCCCCCCCCCCACCTTACGCTCTCTGAGCAGCTCCAAGGATCCCATTGAGGAGTCGTCTTTTAATAGTTTCCACTTCAATTCAATCCGGTGTATCGAATGACTGGAATGAGCGAATTAATCAGTCAACTGGGGGAGGGAAATCCAAAATTTTCTTGAGGATACGTATTAATAAATAATAGTTATACAAAAAATTTGATTCGTCCGCATAATTCCTGCGGAATAACCTATATTACTCCTCTCAATCCTATTTTTCAGTAGAGAGACTCCTATCATATTCATATAGTAAATAGTAACTGGTCTCCAACTTCTTACTTTTTGAAATGCTGGAATTGGATTTTCCGTATCAGTAAAAGGAAAATATAGATCTTCCTCCTACTGATTTGGCTTTCAATTCTAGGGCTAGAGATCTAGACAGAGTGGGGAGTATCCAAGGAGGGAAACAACAGTTGTTTCACGACATCGAACTTTCATGAAGGAATTGTTTCATTGTTCGATCCAGTGATGCTTTACCAAACCGGAACGGATTGGATAGATATTCATAAGTTTCAAGCAACATATTATAGATAATAAAATCCTGAAATGGGGAACGGTTCCGTCTCATCCATTTGTTTCTATGAACCAGAAGCCTAAACCGAAGAAATCGTTCCGGGAAATCCTCCGCTATCGTGTAGCAACCCAAACGAACGGGAGTAAATGTCTGTGGATATTGGAGATGTATATCTATGAAAGAGGTTTCCTTGATGTATTCGGAATCTCGCTCCTCCTCATCCGAAGGAAGATTATTCCACCGATTGAGAGATGAGTCGGGTTTCAATTTTGGATTATCTTCACGATAGAGAAAGAAATTTTTAATTTTCTTATTTGACATCTTCTGAAGGCGCTGCCTTCTCATACCGTAAATGGTGTAAAGCCTCCGCGCCAGTTCTTTTGTCGGCAACAACTTGCGGCGCGAGGAAGGAATGTTAGGGTCTGGCTGGAACAGAAGCATGGGGTCCCAGATGAAGCGCCCCCCGAAGAGTCGAGTCGTTTCATTAAATCGATCACAATGTGTTTCATACTCATTAGATGAGTCGCCAGAAATTCCCAATTCGAAAAATTGCTCACGTAACAACATATTATCCAATCGGTTTTCCAATCTTTTAATGGAGTTATCTGTTACATTAATGACAGATTTCTCGAAGCTGAAAAGATACCCGCTTTTCTCGCGCCACTTACTTTTCTCCCCCTTAATCTTATTGAATTCAAAATCTTGTTGGGGTATATAATTCTGATTGTAGTAAAGAAGAATTAAGTTATACAAATGGTTGGGTTCGGATAATACCCCCATCAATTCGTAAGTCCCGCTTCGCAGGAAACGGAGACGCCAAGCCTTGTGGGACCAAGTAATCTCACGCGATATCTCTGTCGTTGAGTTTATTAATTCGGGTGACTGTTGCATCTCGAAATCGGTTAGACTACTAAGTCTCCCTCTTCTCAGAGATTTAGAAGAGCGACTTGAAGAGGTTACACCTGAGCAATACTTGGGTTTTCCAATAGGAAAGGGGGGAGAGAAACTATTACTGCGTCGACTTCCTTCTCTAGAAATTTCTGAACGTGATAAATTATTCGAAAGGTTTTCTAGAAGGCCACAAGCTAGGTTTAAGTCATTCTCTACGAGTTTGTCGATAGCAATGAAATTTTCCCTTTTCCTCATATCCATTTGGAACGAATCACGAGCTACTAATTCAGCTAGTAGCCCTAGGAGATGCGAAAACATAGTGAATTCATCAATTGTTGATTCGGTTATTGAAGGTTCCACATACCAGTTAGACAAGTAATAAAATCGCATTTTTAACGCGTCACGACCAATAAATGGAATATTTGTGAGATAAATATCTATCAAACTATTCTTCGAAGTGGCTTCCGCCATCTTGTAGGAAAAGATTTCCCATTCAGAATCAGATTCCATCCCATTGCCCATATCACTAACAGTCGAATGTTGTCTATGCAAAGCTAATCCAATTGCGTTGTTACATACAAACTTTTTCCTTTTGGAAGTACCTATTAATAACGCTTCATTAGCGAGAAAGAATAAATCTCGTTTACTATAACCTGCAGTTCCAGACACAGTACTTTCAAGAAGAGGCGGATCAGCCCCTACTTCTAAACCTTTGATACGTAATAGAATTGACAATTCTTTCTGACGTTGACACCCATTGGACTTTCGGAAATTTATTAATTAGTTTAACCGATTCGGAGCTACTGAAGCTGGATCTATCCTCGCAGGTACGTGAGTCGTGGCAATAACGACATTCTTGCGGATGTTGGAGTTGCCGAGCTTGTGACCAATACTCTTCAATATTTGGCAAAGTAAAAATTTGGGATCAGCTTCTAGCTTATTATACGAACGATGAATATTCAATTCATGAATATCTTGAATCCATAGTGTACAGGGAGACATTTCTCTCGCTATTTCAAAGACGATATTTAATCGGTGTACGCTCTCTTTCGAGATGAAATTTCCACGTACATTATTGAAAAAGGATCGGTTGTATATGAACTTCTTTAGTGGTAGTTTCACCACTGGAAAGTAGGAGTTGAATGCTACATCTCTAATAATAGAGGATCGACCAGTTTCTATAGGTCCTACTAGCAAAATTCCTCTAGATGGTAATAATCTCGATTGGAGTGAAATAGGTATGTCACCACATGGCATGTTTAGTAGACTGTCTCCTCGTCTTGTTGTTGCTGAAAGTAGAATATTTCTCCCAAGGGCGGAAAAAGCCCACTTCTCCGCAGGATCCAACTTACGGATCTTGTGACCTAATAGATCATTTTGCCAGAATTGAAGTAAGTATGCCAAAACATTGGATCTTTCTTGTGGGTAAGGTTCATGAAAAATATTGTTGCTCAATAAATCATAATTGGATTTCGATTTCGATGCATACCTGTAGAGAATCTTAGTCGTTACTAAATATTGAGTCAGTAGTTCTTTATTACTATCTAAAATATCAGAGCTTTCCCTACGAAATATCCATGAATCAAGTTCATTTTTCACGAGAAGGAAAAAAATTATATTACTTACACAATTCAAGAATCTATTCAAGGAATGGATTAGTAGATCTCTCGTTAACATTTAGCTTGTCGGGGGGGAATACATTACCTTTTTTAAATAGGATCCACGCATTGGGTCTGTTAAATATTCAATAGTATCGAAACGTTTCCACAAATGAAAAGAATTGGAACCCGAAACGGCAGACAAAGGATGTTTCAGTAACGCGAGAACAAATAATATGGAGAGGATGCAGCAATAGGAGATAGGCCTATTGGAAAATTGAGATACCGACCATTCCCCTGGATGTAACATCTCTGCTTCATCAGGAATTTTTTCGAAAATGAGGATATTTTTCTCGGGTAATATAGTATTAATAGAATTTTTTCCGAATCTCAATCCTATCCTTTGCAGGCTTCGGAGTAAATAGCCTTTCGCGCCACCTACTAAATCCTCAGCAATTCTTTCAGAAATTCTAGGAAGATCATGATTTGAATCGTAACTTATCTTAAGTACTATTTCTGAATATGTTTCTGTAATTAGATCGCAGAAGTATTTCCACCAAGTGGGGGTAAAAAACAGGGGTATATAATCTATCAATAAGCTCCATTTTTTGCCGATACTGTCTTTCCAAAAGATCCAAGAGATCTTATATCCGTTTAAATCTTTTGATAATTCATTAAAATTGATGAAATGGGACGGTCCAGTAGCTTCTTCCCGGGCAGATGAATCTGCAAACCCCGTATCTTCGCGGGGAACCTCCTTTCCAATTGATCCTGCTACAAATCTCGATGTTACATCATTGCATAATGAGAATCTCAGCGACCAATAAGGTGTATCCAATTCTTCCGGTTCCCAGAAATACTCAGTAGACAAACCGTTTTGATAGACTCGATTCCTGGTGGAACCATTTCTCGAGTCTAATCCATCTTCAACAAACTTCTCCGAATTGACTCGATCTAATATCAGATTCCGACGAGGTTGGGATCGCTGATGATCCGACCACGAATTGGAGTTTACCGACGCTTTCTCCAAAGAAACTCCATCGTTACTGCACAAAGATAGGAACGAGTCTGTTCCTTCACGAAGGGATGAGCTCAAACTTGCCAGTAACCCATTCAGATCCGAAATAGAATTGGGAAGTCCATCTAAATGAGTTACTATTGTCGCAGATTCATGCAGATTAGGCAAAATGAATTGAATTGGTGTGAGTAAGTGACCAGCTACCTTCCCTGTTGTTTGTTTCGATAAATTGGATGATAACGAATCTGACAGTTGGGGATGAATAAATGAGATGATATCAGATGAGATGGCTTTCTCGTGGGAGCCCACATAAAAGTTTTCTAACACGTCGAGATAACTACTGTTGCATTTCCCGATGAAGAAACCCCTTTCGATTCTTGGGATGAAGTTATTTTCAGCACGGCTCCGTATAGGTAAGTCGTTTATTTTATCCATTTGATCGGAAATGCTTTTTGGAATACCCCCACCAATATTCTTAATTGAATTCCCTTCACGACTTAAATCATACAGAAACAGATTCCAAAATTGCCTCCCCGTAATGGAAAGAGCCTCACTCGAGAATCCTGCTCGGATAGCTTCGATGCGAGGCAACCCGGGAAAGGTGTAATTCGACGCAGGTTTCAGTGCGGCCGAGGAGCCTACCGATTTTTCACTTCTTAACAGTCTAGACTCGATGAATAAACTTTTTCTTTCTTCAAGAATTGTTTTGAGAAAAAGTATCTGTTCGTCAATGTAACCACCAAATAAACTTGATAAAAAATCAAGCTCAATACGACTCATTTTGTTCAATTTCTCGAAATCTATATCGTCCAATTTTTCGATGCAGTAATCAATGGTATCTATCATAGTTTTCTGGCGAGTAGCCTCAGCAACAATCATTTCAGAAAGAAATAACACGTCGAGAAATCGATGAAAATATTTCTTGGTATGTTGATTGGTACTACGGAGACTGACACCAGTATTATTTAGCAACTTGCTTTCCACTATTGACACACGGCAGATTAATTCCTCCAAGTCGTACTTCATCGCTTCTCCCAAGAATTTCCCGACAGGCGAAAAAGACAAATCCCCTGTCATATCGAGCCATCTATGCACATTTGATTGAACATTTCTACACTCATGAATTCGGAAGGTAACAGATTCGTTCAGTAGACGCTCTACGTCATCCTTCCACTTGAATACTGTTTAGTCAGTTGCAATTCTTGTTAGACTGGCGTATTCTCCGCTCCCCGTCCATCCATCCAACCAATATTTGATTTGGTAGAAATATTCAGTGGATAACGCGCAGAGAGAATCGTGGAGAAGAAATATGTATGTTGAGTAGAGAGGTATGATTCTATTTCGCCCATATAATTTAACTAGAGAATATATTGAATCTAGGTCCCCCCCCCCTTTCAATTTGTTTAAAAAATTAGTATTTTCATTTCGATTAATTGTTTCCTTAGGTATCTCTAAAGATGCTTTAAAATAGTTTGGAAGAATCTCATTGAAATCGAAGTATTCGCTATTTGCTAACCTAAGTTTCTTGCCAGATATTTTGGTAAACGGCATATTTTCCCTCATTCCCGATGGAAAAAATCCTTTCTCGGATTTGATGCTATTACCGACGTCAATAACTATCTCCCCATCAAGAATACGGTTTGACTTCTTAATTATCGAAAGGAAGTCAGTGAATCGGTTTATTAATTGATTTCTAATTTGTGAATAAGCGTGTAGAACGGGAAAGTCTTTCCTATCTTCTCCATAATCTAATCCGGATATAAAGTTGCGAAACAACATCGTTTTTTTACAAGACGTAAACGAAGATAAGTTGGAAAAGGCTTCTTGCTCAAAGGAAAATGCCGATCCATCCCCTCGGTGATCTGCTGAATCTGCGGATTTAAGTATCGCTTTGTCACAGGGGTCCAATACTACGGGACTTAATGAATCGTTTCCCAACCGTATTGCTTGGAACAGATCCAGATCTTGCTCGTCATGAATTTCCCAGAGAAGCGACGAATCAAAATTGTTTCGGTGGCAGTCACTTCCGTTCTTGGAAACTACCAAGTGGTTATAGAATTTGAAAAACCTAAGTAAATTTTGCAGATGCCTGCCCCCACGAACCACTGGAATCCCTTCAGTTTCATCCTTGAATATATCCCCGCTAAATAGTAGGGAATCCCTCGTTATACGTGCCTTCCATCTACCGAAAACCGGGGGAGTCGTGACACCATAACAAATCTTTTTCTCCTCCTTTGAGGAACCTGCAGAAATTGAAATATCTTTGTTCGACCCTAAGTGGTAGGGAGCCGGTACTTTTTTCCCCCCATTTCTTCCAACAGATAAAAACTTTTTGAATCGAAGGAAGCAATCGTAGGAAAAATTGCCAGAATTTTCTGTCTGTTTCTTTCTTATCCCGTCACCTCCATTAATGACTTTCGTTAATACAAAACTTCTCTCGATCGAATTTTTGTCACTTAAGCGATGCATAAAAATTGGTATCGTCAGCAACATCAGCATCTCCAGGGCGATGCTACTACCCCTCATTACTGAATGACGCAGATTACATAAAAACAGTGAACTTAGAAATCACAAGTCAGATAATCTGATAGAAGGTTCAGCAGTGGAAGCTGGACTAACTACAAGTTCTTCGAGATGTTGGTTTCCCAATGATTCGGAGAAGTAGTTTAATGCATCGACTTCTAAGAAGTCCCAAACTTCAGATGAAAAATATGGGCCCCTTACTCCTACTTTTTCTCTTACCACCTTTTTCTTTTTCGCCATAGTTTTTTTTTTTCCATATTAGTTATGAGACTATTTATCTACCTATTCCCCATATTTATTATACCGAGAATTCCGAAAATTTCAAGATGAATGGAAGAAATATATCAGACGAGTCTAGTTATTTCCGTAAATAGCCGTATCCAAAACTGCAATGAAATCGGGAATTCTCAGATGTTATGGTCAAAGAGAACCGCATATAGCCCATTCACCTCAGCAAATTCTCTTCGCCCTAAGCAAGCAGAGCGGTATGAATTACCTGGATGGGCGAACGACGGGGATTGAACCCGCGAGTGATGGATCCACAATCCATTGCCTTGATCCACTTGGCTACGTCCGCCCCCTTTGTTATTTGTTTTTGTTAAGGGGCTCCCCGAATGTGAACAAGATCCATCCTTTAAGCTAGATAGATTCTTCGATTGATACACATCCATATTAACTGCATGTATATAACAAGACAACAGAGAATCTGTAAAATGAAGAATGTACTCCCAACTCTTTCTACCCAAAAGATTGAAAGGTTACAAGCATTCAGCGAATCGGAATAGTAACTCTTTTCAAGAGTTAAATCTCAGAAGGATATTCCAACTCTTCTTTCTCCTCAATTCAAGGTGGGAAACTGGTGACCGTGAGATTGTGACAGGCCGTTATTCTCCCCTCTTTTCGTTCTACCGTAGGAACCTTCCCTTTTCATTGGACACCAAACTCCATCTTCCGAAGTTGAAGGGTTTGGTATCCAGTTGTGCTGCATAACCAGACGGCAATTATCCGTTTATAGAAGGGGCTTCGACAGAAGCTAAGTCTAGGGGGAAGTTATGAGCGTTACGTTCATGCATGACTTCCATACCTAGGTTGGCGCGGTTTATAATATCAGCCCAGGTGTTTATAACACGACCTTGACTGTCAACCACGGATTGGTTGAAGTTAAAACCATTCAAATTGAATGCCATAGTACTGATGCCTAAGGCGGTGAACCAGATACCTACTACGGGCCAAGCAGCTAAAAAGAAGTGTAGAGAACGAGAATTGTTGAAGCTAGCATATTGGAAGATCAAACGACCGAAGTAGCCGTGAGCAGCTACGATGTTGTAAGTTTCTTCTTCTTGACCAAACTTATAACCTGCATTGGCAGACTCATTCTCAGTAGTTTCCCTAATCAAACTAGAAGTTACCAAAGAACCATGCATAGCACTGAATAGAGAGCCGCCGAATACGCCAGCTACACCCAACATGTGGAAAGGATGCATAAGGATGTTGTGCTCAGCCTGGAAGACGATCATGAAGTTGAAAGTACCAGAAATGCCCAGAGGCATACCGTCAGAGAAACTTCCTTGACCAATTGGGTAGATCAGGAAGACGGCGGTAGCAGCTGCGACTGGAGCTGAGTAAGCGACAGCAATCCAAGGACGCATACCTAAACGGAAGCTTAGTTCCCATTCGCGACCCATGTAGCAAGCTACACCAAGTAGGAAGTGAAGAACGATCAGTTCGTAGGGACCACCATTGTAAAGCCATTCATCGACGGAAGCTGCTTCCCAGATTGGGTAGAAGTGCAACCCAATAGCTGCAGAAGTAGGGATGATAGCACCAGAGATAATGTTGTTACCGTATAGCAAAGAACCAGAAACGGGCTCGCGAATACCGTCAATATCTACAGGAGGAGCTGCGACGAAAGCAATGATAAATACAGAGGTTGCGGTTAGTAGGGTGGGAATCATCAAGACACCGAACCATCCAATGTAAAGACGGTTTTCGGTGCTGGTGATCCAGTCGCAGAAGCGACCCCATAGGCTTGCGCTTTCGCGTCGTTCTAGAGTTGCGGTCATGGTAATTTTTGGTTTCCGAGAAGGAGTTAGTGATTCCCCAGGCTAGTAAGCCTGTTAATTTTTAGTGTATCACAAAAACCTATCTGTGTCAACCGAAATTGATTGAGTCTCTAAAATTCTCGGATACAGAGGCTTTTTCTCCGTATCTCAAAATTTTTTGTTAACTATTTCACAACCTGGATTCCCTAAAACAAAGGGAAGGGGAGAAATAAAATTTTTCTCCTACGCGACGCACGCCCCTAATCAATTTTGGTCTCTAAGAAACTAAACCTGCGTCAAGCCTTTCTAAGAACGAATCACTCCGCAGCTTCGCATCGACCAACGTATTACAAATAGTGTAATAATTAACGAACTGAGGAGGAAGTAGTCGTCAACCCCTCACTCATCCATTTCTGCGTAGTGTTTCTCGATTCCCCGATACTTGCGCCCCGATTCCAATCCACAATCTTTTCGTTGTGGATTGGAACGAATCTAAACAAAACTAACGGAAGTGGGCAAAAGCTTTGTTAGCTTCCGCAACTTTGTGAGTCTCCTCCTTTTTTCGTATGGCACTACCAGAATTTCTGGCGGCATCCATCAATTCATCACTCGATCTTAAAGCCATACTTCGACCTGAGCGTTTTCGACACGCGATCAATGACCACCGGATGGCCGAAGCTTTTCCTTTTGCAGGTACTACTTCAACGGGAACTCGATAAGTTGATCCACCTACACGTTTGGTTTCTGTGACTACATCGGGAGTTACCCCACGAACTGCCTGTCGCAGAACAGACAGCGGGTTCCTATTTGTCTTTTATCTAATCCGCTTCATAGCCTGATAAAAAATCTGATAAGCAAGTGATTTTTTGCCGTTTTTCAGAATACGATCAACTAGCATGTTTACTAATCGATTGCGATAAATTGGATCCGATTCGATATTTCTAATTTTGTTCACTACACTGCTCCGATGTACCACGAGTTTACAACTATGTCAGACTTCAACCAATTTTTTTTTTTCCGGCGGTGTCTTAAGCTACTATTTTGGCTTCTTTACTCCATATTGTAGAGTGGATCCGCCGGTTAGTGGGGGATCTCCCTCCAAACTGCACGTGCGACTTTCGCCGAATACAGCTTTCCATATGATTGAAATTGAATAAGAACTGCCCAAATGGTTTTCAACCAATTTGTCTTCGTTACGCAAATCATATTTACTCATTGCACATTGAGCATCCGTTTCCTTCTCTTCCACGGAGAAACAAGAAATAGGTATGGGAAGGAAAAATCTCGCAATTCAGTTATCTTACTAGTAATGTCCGTAGGTTTCTCGATCCAATTGGTACATGTATACAAAGTCTACGCCGAATCTCCGTAGTCGTAACCCGAACCTGTTCCGGAAGGAAAAGACTTTTTAGGTGGGAGTCCGGGTAAAACTCAACTTAACCTATTGGAATAAAATACCTTAGACACCAAGTTGTTTCACACAAATAGACGGGTAATAGTCAATCTTTGTAGTAGCAGGCTTCAGTCCCCCGGCAATACTGGGTCGGCTACACATTTAACATATCAGAACAACTGATACGGAATCATTGCGATGATACGAGTTGTGACAATGCTCTGCGACGCACTGGAACGCCCTTTTTTACGATCCTTCACTCCTACAGCATCTAGGGATCCTCTAACGATGTGATACCTAACGCCGGGTAGGTCTTTGACCCTTCCGCCTCTCACGAGGACCACCGAATGTTCCTGCGAATTGTGGCCAATACCTGGTATGTAAGCCGTTACCTCAAACTTGGAGGTTAATCGAACCCTGGCGACTTTACGTAGGGCAGAGTTGGGTTTTTTCGGTGTAGTTGTGAAATAGTCGACAGCTACAACGTCGCTATACAAAACCGTACGTGAGATTCCCACCTCATACGGCTCCTCGTCATTCAATTACTATTGGGGGGATAACTCTTCCCAGTCGTTTCCGACTACAAGTACAAAAATCAATTTACAAAAAAAATC